ATGATAACTTATTCTACCGGTCTACTGAATTTGACGGAGCCTGTTCGCGCAAAACATGATCGAGTCTGATCATAGAAAAGATTCTATTTAAGTGAACCGGCCTATCCTATGTAGGAGACTTACGCGGTGGTTGGAAAAAAAAAACACATTTGATTGTGAATTCAAATGCGGCAGAGAAAGAAATCTATCTGCACGGCCCAATTAATAGTTCAAGTCACACACTCCCATAATCCATTTTTTCTTCGGAAAATTCACCTCAACTATTCGTGTCCGGAAAATCAAATAAATAATATTATTTTTGTTTTTGTGAAGTTGAGGGGAAATATCCAAACACATGTCTTATTCTTTTAAATAATCCATATTTGTAGCAATGAAATACTCCCTTTCCTCCCCCAAGTTAGAAATAGGTGATTACAAATATCTATGGTCTATATTTCCTATAAAGGACCGGAAATGCCTTGCTTACGTATCATTGGAAAATGCATTAACATAAATACGGCAGTAAGAAGAGGTAATACAAAAGTGTGTAAACTATAAAAACGAGTCAAAGTGGATTGTCCCACACTAGCACTTCCGCGTAATAACTCTACCAAAGACGATCCAATTAAAGGAACAGCTTCTGGTACGCCTGTTACAATTTTGACGGCCCAATAACCGATTTGGTCCCAAGGTAAGGAATAACCAGTTACACCAAAGGATGCGGTCAATACAGCCAAAACCACACCTGTAAGCCAAGTCAATTCGCGAGGTTTTTTAAAGCCACCGGTGAGATACACACGAAAGACGTGCAGGATCATCATTAGGACCATCATACTTGCTGACCATCGATGAACTGATCGGATTAACCAACCAAAGTTCGCTTCAGTCATTATATATTGAACGGAAGCAAAAGCCTCAGCAACGGTCGGGCGATAGTAAAAAGTCATAGCAAATCCCGTCGCTACTTGGACTAAAAAACAAGTCAGTGTAATTCCTCCTAAACAATAAAATATGTTAACATGGGGAGGAACATATTTACTAGTTATATCATCTGCAATCGCCTGAATCTCAAGACGTTCTTCGAACCAATCATAGACTTTATTGAGATAGGTAAACCACGAGGACTCGCCCCCCCCCGAGAACCGTATATGAGAATTTGATCTCGTACGGCTCAAAGGCAAATACCCAAATATTGGTTGTGACGGATATGTGTAATAGAGGTTTTTGTTAACCTCTTAACTTAAATTATATGATTATCAATGTTCTCTAAAGATATGAAAAAAAAAAGTAGGAATCTTTG